ATGGGGTGTTGTTTTGTTTATGATTGTGTTTTGTATTTTTGTTTGATTTTTTATGGGTAGGGAAATATAGGTTTTTGTGCGTAATTGGGGGGGGGGGTGAGGGGGTGGGTTGTATGGTTCATGTACAAGCTCGAATTTAGAGGAGAGTTTGGTGTGATGAATGGTTGTTAAAAATTTTGTGTAAATGTAGGAGAATATAGTTAGTTTTTTTGTCAAACAAAAGAAAAAAATGACAAGATAAAAATAAACGAACGAAAAAGTGAACGAAATTGGCGTTTTAGCTGTAAGTCTCAGCAGAGTGGGAATAAAAGAGGTATGTCCGGTGACCATTGCATTATCTGTTGCCTAAGAGGGAAACGGCGCGGGTCCCATGAATGAGGTCAAAGTGCATCAGTGTCAAGTTATGCGTAGGACTTATCCGCAGACCATGACATTCTAGGCGCCTGGTTGACCGGTAGTTCGGTAGGAATGTGATGTACATGTCAAGAGGAAGATATCTCCTGCTACGCACTGGAAGGGCTTATTGAAGAGACCCCAGAAGAAAAAAAGAGAGAAAGAAGGGAAATGCCGCGATTACGAGATAGAGGGAGGAGTGTCCAGCACAACCATCTGTATCTGTGAAGGGCAATTGAGAAGGAGTAAAGCGATTTATGGACCTGAAATTACAACCGGTGGCGCAAAAGAGCAAGGAGGGCTTCGAGGGTAAGAGGGAAAGTATGCCCCTGAAGACAATAACCTAGGGTATAACTGACGTTGAGTAGCTCGGTTCTCGTGAGAAACACGGTTAATAGATAACCAGGTTCTCTGGCTTGGGAGTGCTTGAAGGCTGTTGGAGAGGGACATGTGTTAGGAGGTGGGCGAATATCATGACTGGGTGAACGCAAAGGAGTACTGTGACGATAGTCGTATACTAGGATGGTTAGGGATTACGATATAGAAGGTTACGACCTCGTGTGACGCTTGTAGGGGTTAGGGGCAGGATCACTTGGGTGTATATGTACCTGAGGCAAGAATGTGGCGAGGGGTTTAATGGCCGGAATATTAACTCATGGGCGTAAATATTTGGGTGTGCATGGGCGTTGGAATTGGTCAGTATGTGGAAGATCCTACATTAACTTAATGTCTAATGGGGAAAATAGGTTAATGCGGCATAAAACATACCCTATAAGGCAGGAAAAAAGCAGCTGGGGGGGAGGGGGGGGGTAGGTTCCTGTAGTTAAAGTGTTTAACGGCAGTTTTTCAGGCTGCAGATCTTGGTTAAGGGCCAAGCGGGAATTTATGATGAAGTTTGTTTTGTTTTTGAGTCTATGTTTTGCTTTGGGGGGGTTAGCAGTTGCTTCTAACCCGTCTCCATATTATGGGGTGGTTGGGTTGGTTGTGGCGTCTGTTGCGGGGTGTGGATGGTTGGTGAGTTTGGGTGTTTCTTTCGTGTCTTTGGTGCTGGTTATAGTTTATTTGGGGGGCATGCTTGTGGTATTTGTGTATTCCGTGTCGTTGGCGGCGGATCCGTATCCTGAGGCTTGAAGTGATTGAGGGGTTGTTGGTTATGGGTTTGGAATGGGTCTTGTTGTTATGGTAGGTTTCGTTGTGGGAGGTGTGTTTGAGTTCTTAGTGGAGAGTGGTACGGTGAATAGTGGTGGTTTATCATCAATTCGGTTAGATTTTGGAGGTGTGGCTGTGTTTTATTCGTGGGGGGCGGGATTGTTTTTAATTGGGGGATGAGGGCTTTTATTGACTTTATTTGTGGTGTTGGAACTTGTACGGGGTCTATCTCGGGGGGCAATTCGGGCGGTTAGGGTGGTCAGAGAGTAGTTTAGGTAAAATGCCAGCTTTGGGAGTTGGTGACGAAGGTTTAATTCCTTTCTCTTTGAGTTGAAGGGTGGGTTGTATGGTTCATGTACAAGCTCGAATTTAGAGGAGAGTTTGGTGTGATGAATGGTTGTTAAAAATTTTGTGTAAATGTAGGAGAATATAGTTAGTTTTTTTGTCAAACAAAAGAAAAAAATGACAAGATAAAAATAAACGAACGAAAAAGTGAACGAAATTGGCGTTTTAGCTGTAAGTCTCAGCAGGGTGGGAATAAAAGAGGTATGTCCGGTGACCATTGCATTATCTGTTGCCTAAGAGGGAAACGGCGCGGGTCCCATGAATGAGGTCAAAGTGCATCAGTGTCAAGTTATGCGTAGGACTTATCCGCAGACCATGACATTCTAGGCGCCTGGTTGACCGGTAGTTCGGTAGGAATGTGATGTACATGTCAAGAGGAAGATATCTCCTGCTACGCACTGGAAGGGCTTATTGAAGAGACCCCAGAAGAAAAAAAGAGAGAAAGAAGGGAAATGCCGCGATTACGAGATAGAGGGAGGAGTGTCCAGCACAACCATCTGTATCTGTGAAGGGCAATTGAGAAGGAGTAAAGCGATTTATGGACCTGAAATTACAACCGGTGGCGCAAAAGAGCAAGGAGGGCTTCGAGGGTAAGAGGGAAAGTATGCCCCTGAAGACAATAACCTAGGGTATAACTGACGTTGAGTAGCTCGGTTCTCGTGAGAAACACGGTTAATAGATAACCAGGTTCTCTGGCTTGGGAGTGCTTGAAGGCTGTTGGAGAGGGACATGTGTTAGGAGGTGGGCGAATATCATGACTGGGTGAACGCAAAGGAGTACTGTGACGATAGTCGTATACTAGGATGGTTAGGGATTACGATATAGAAGGTTACGATCTCGTGTGACGCTTGTAGGGGTTAGAGGCAGGATCACTTGGGTGTATATGTACCTGAGGCAAGAATGTGGCGAGGGGTTTAATGGCCGGAATATTAACTCATGGGCGTAAATATTTGGGTGTGCATGGGCGTTGGAATTGGTCAGTATGTGGAAGATCCTACATTAACTTAATGCCTAATGGGGAAGATAGGTTAATGCGGAGCAGTACATACCCTATAAAGCACTGAAAACGTGCTGGGGGGGGAAGGGGGGGGGGGGAAGTTCAAGACGTAGTAGGGAGATATAGGTTTGTGGTGGGGTAACTCTAAGAAGAGGTGTAATCTTCAGTCTTTGGTTTACAAGACCAATGTTTTTGATAAACTATTAGAGTTAGAGTTTTAGGATTTTATTTTCTAGGATCGATACAAGGGGGAATAGGATTAGGATGATTGTGAAGTAGGATAGTGAGGCTAGTTGTCCAATGATGATGAATGGATGTTCAACTGGTTGGCTTCCCACTCAGGTAAGGACAAGGAGGTTGGCTACTAAAGCTCAAAATAGGATTTGAGATAGGGGACGGAAGGTTATTGAGCGTAGTTTAGAGGTGTGAAGGAGAGGGATGAGGAATAGGACTAATACGGATGCAGCCAGAGCTAGTACTCCACCTAGTTTATTTGGGATGGATCGGAGGATGGCGTAGGCGAATAGGAAGTATCATTCGGGTTTAATATGTGGGGGGGTAGCTAGGGGGTTGGCTGGTGTAAAGTTTTCTGGGTCGCCTAGTAGGTTAGGGGAGAATAGAGCTAAGCTAGTTAGGAGAATTAGTGTGAGTGCGAATCCTAGGATATCTTTTGTAGAGTAGTATGGGTGGAATGGGATTTTATCGCAGTCTGATGGAATGCCTAAGGGGTTGTTTGACCCAGTTTCGTGGAGGAGTGTGAGATGTACGAGTGTAAGGCCTGCGATGATAAATGGTAGGAGGAAGTGGATGGCAAAGAATCGGGTTAGTGTAGGGTTATCTACTGAAAAGCCGCCTCATGCCCATTCTACTAGTGTCTGGCCAATGTATGGGATGGCTGAAAATAGATTTGTGATTACTGTAGCTCCTCAAAATGATATTTGTCCTCAAGGTAGCACGTAGCCTACGAAGGCAGTTGCCATGAGTGTGAGTAGGAGGATAACTCCGATGTTTCAGGTTTCTTTGTTGAGGTATGAGCCGTAATAGAAGCCTCGGCCGATGTGGAAGTAAATGCAGATGAAGAAGAAGGAAGCTCCGTTTGCGTGTAGATTGCGGATAAGTCAGCCGAATTGAACGTTTCGACATATGTGAGATACAGAGGCAAAGGCTAGGGAAGTGTCTGCTGTATAGTGTATAGCTAATAGTAGGCCTGTTACGATTTGTGTGACGAGGCAGAGGCCTAGGAGTGAGCCGAAATTTCATCAGATAGAGATGTTTGATGGTGTAGGAAGATCAATTAGGGAGTCATTGATGATTTTTAGTAGGGGGTGGTTTTTACGAAGATTGAGAGCCATTAAGGTTTGATTCTGTATATTGATATGAGGAAAATTAAGATGGATAGGGCGAAAGATCCTAGATAGGCTTTGATTAGACCAGAATGAAGGGTGGTGGCTGTTTTAGCTGCTGTTAGTTGTATAGTAGCTAGTCCTTCTGGTCCTATTAGTTTGTATCAGGAGAGGTCTACAAGGTGGGAGGCGATGTTTTGGCCCTTGTCTAATAGGGTTTTTGTGTTTAGGCGGTGTGTTAAAGGGTTGAAGTATCCTAGGGTTAGGGAGAAGTTATAGAATGGGCCTTGTTTTGCGAGGATAAGGGTTTGGGTTAGTTTTGAAAGTTCTAGGGCTAGAGCAATGCCTAGGGCCGTGACCACTAGGGCTGTGATTTTAATGGATAGGGGTATGGTCATAATTGGTGTTTTTGTGGGAGTGACATATGAGGTAATTAGTAGTCCTGCTGTGATGCTTCCGAGTGCTAGTCGGGTGATTGGTAGTATTACTATGGGATTGTTTTCGTTTATTGGAGATAGAGGGGGAATTCGAGTGAAGCCAGTTTGTACAAGTATAGTCATACGAATTGTGTAGATTGCTGTGAATGATGTGGCTAGTAGGGTGAGGATAAGAGCTCATGTGTTCAGGTAGGAAGTGTTAAGGCTTTCGATGATTTGGTCTTTTGAGTAGAAGCCTGCAAGGAATGGAGTTCCTATTAGGGCTAGATTGCCGATAGTAAGACATGAGGTGGTTGTGGGTAGAAGTTTTTGAAGTCCGCCTATTTTTCGAATGTCTTGTTCACCGTTGAGGCTGTGGATAATAGATCCTGAACATAGGAATAGTATGGCTTTGAAGAATGCGTGGGTTGAGATGTGGAGAAAGGCTAGTTGTGGTAGGTTTAGTCCGATAGTAACTATTATTAGGCCTAGTTGGCTTGAGGTAGAGAAGGCGATGATTTTTTTGATGTCGTTTTGGGTGAGGGCGCAGGTAGCTGCGAATAGTGTTGAAAGAGCTCCCAGGCAGAGGCATGTGGTGAGGGCGTATTGGTTGTTGTTGAATAGTGGGTTGGTTCGAATGAGTAGGAAGATTCCGGCAACCACTATTGTGCTGGAATGTAGTAAAGCGGAGACGGGGGTTGGACCTTCTATGGCGGCAGGGAGTCATGGATGGAGACCGAATTGTGCGGATTTGGCTGTTGCGGCTAGGATTAATCCTATTAGGGGGAGTGTGGGGGTTTGGGTGTGGGAGCAGAGTTGTTGGAGTTCTCAAGTGTTTGTGGTATAAGCCAGTCATGCTATGCAGAGGATGAGGCCTACGTCTCCGACTCGGTTGTAGAGAACGGCTTGGAGGGCGGCGGTATTGGCTTCTGCTCGGCCGTGTCATCAGCTAATAAGAAGGAATGATATAATTCCTACTCCTTCTCAACCAATGAAGAGGACAAATAGGTTGTTGGCTACGATTAGGATGAGTATTGCGATGAGGAATAGGAGGAGGTAGGTAAAGAATTTTGTGATGTGGGGATCTGAGGCCATATATCATGTTGCAAATTGTAGGATGGATCATGACACGAATAGGGCGATTGGGAAAAATGTGAGGGAATAGAAGTCTAGTTTGAGGCTGATAGGGATTTTGAAGTTTATGATGTATTTTCATTCTCATAGTAGGATTAGGCTTTCTGTCCCTGAGTAAATGTGGATTATTATTGGGACTAGGCTGATCAGGAAAGAGGTTTTGACTGTGTTTGTAATGATAGTTGGAGTGTTTTTAAGGGTGTCTGACAGGAGTGGGAAGATGATGGGTGTGGAGAGTGTTGCTAGGGTTAGTAGTATGAAGGTGTTTAGGACTAGTGATAGGTCCATTACTTTCACTTGGATTTGCACCAAGATCAGTGGTTCCTAAGACCATTGGATTACTATTATCCTTTGAAAGTAAGGGGGCTGAGGTTTCATGCTCAGATGCAAGAATTAGCAGTTCTTGTTGGTTTAACCTCCCCCTCGGCAGGTAAGAAGAGTTTAACTTCTATCTTTAGAGTCACGGTCTAATGTTTGAGTTGAAACTATACTTGCATATAGGGATGCCGGAAATGAGCTGTGGTTTGAGAATAAGTAGGATTATGGGGATTATGTGGAGGACTATGAGTAAGTGTTCTCGTGTGGATGAGTTTTGGATGGTTGTGATGTGGGAGGGAAGTGGCCCTCGTTGTGTTATTGTGAGTATGTATAGGGTGTATGAGGCGGTTAGTAGGATTGCAGCCCCGGTTAGGATAATTGTAAGTGATGATCAGTTGAATAGTGCGATAATAATGGTTAGTTCTGCTATTAGGTTGGTTGTGGGTGGTAGGGCTATATTTGTTAGGTTTGCTATGAGTCATCAGATGGCTATTAGTGGTAAGAGGGGTTGAACACCTCGTGTAAGTAGGAGAATTCGGCTGTGGGTTCGTTCGTAGTTGGTGTTGGCCAAGCAGAATAGTATTGAGGAGGTGAGGCCGTGTGAGATTATTAGGATTATTGCTCCTGAAAAGGCTCATTGGGTTTGGATTATGGTTGCAGCGACTACTAGGCCTATGTGGCTTACGGATGAGTAGGCAATTAGTGATTTTAGGTCGATTTGTCGTAGGCAGATAGCACTAGTTATTAGTGCTCCTCATAATGCTAGGGTGATGAAGGGGTAGTGTAGGTTGCTTGTTGATGGGTTTACTAGGATTGTGACTCGTATAATGCCGTATCCTCCGAGTTTCAGTAGTAGGGCGGCTAGGAGTATTGATCCTGCGATCGGGGCTTCTACATGAGCTTTAGGGAGTCATAGGTGTAGTCCGTATAGAGGGGCTTTGACCATAAAGGCTACGAGGAGGGCTAAGCTTAGTATTGTATTTGTTCATGAGTGGGTTATAGTTGGATGTTGTAGTTTGAGTATTGGGAGGTATAAGGTGCCAATTTGGTTGTGAAGGTGAAGGATGGCAATTAGTAGTGGGAGTGAGCTAGCGAGTGTATAGAATAGGAGATAGATACCGGCATTTAGTCGTTCTGGTTGGCTGCCTCATCGGGTGATGAGGATTAGGGTTGGGATTAGTGTGGCTTCGAATGCGACATAGAACAGTGTTAGTTCGGAGGCGGAAAAGGCTAGGAGGATGGATGGTTGGGCTAGAATTATTGTTGTAATGAAGATTCGTTTGCGGATGTTAGGTTCTTGTTCTAGGTGATTTTGGCTTGCTATAATTATAAGGGGTAGGAGTCAGCAGGATAGAATTAGGAGAGGGGATGAGATTTGGTCAATTGAGGTTCAGGGGGTTAAGCCTTTGTTAGGGTAGTATGTAGGTGTGAATCATTGTAGGCTGATAGTGGCAATTAGTAGGCTATATGCGGTGGTATTGGTTCATAAGTGCTTGCTGGGAGATAGGAAGGTCAGGGGGAGGAGTATAATGGTTGGAATGATAATTTTTAGCATTGTAGAAGGTTGAAGTTGTGGAGATGATCGGAGCCGTGGGTGCGAGTAGATGCAACAAGTAGGGCTAGTCCTGTTCCTGCTTCGCAGGCGGAAAAGGTTAGTATGAGGATAGGTAGGAGGGTTGGGGTTAGTGTTTGAGTTTGGATGGGTCATATGGATAGGGCAACATATATGGAGAGTATTATGCTTTCTAAGCATAGTAGGGCGGAAATTAAATGGGTTCGGTGGAAGGCTAGGCCCAGACTGCTTAGAGTGAAAGCGGAGTAGAAGCTCAGGTGGAGGAGTGTCATAAAGAAAGTTATAGGGTGTAAGCTATAATCTGTTGAGTCGAAATCAACTGTCTTGGTTAGACTAACTTTCTTATTCTGCTCATTCTAACCCTCCTTGGGCTCACTCATATACTAGTCCTAGGGTGAGAAGGAGGAGGAGGATGGAGGTTAGGGTTAGTGTTGTAATGGGATCTTGTAGTTGGGTGGCTCATGGGAGGGGTAGTAAGAGGGCGATTTCTAGGTCGAACAGTAGGAAGAGAATAGCGACTAGGAAAAATCGGATGGAGAAGGGCAGGCGGGCGGAGCCTAGTGGGTCGAAGCCGCATTCGTATGGTGATAGTTTTTCTGAGTCGGGGTTTATTTGGGCGAGTCAGAAGTTTAGTGTGGTTAGGGCGATGCTGAGGGCTAGGGAGAGAGCGATTATAAAGATGATTATGTTTATTACTCTTCTCTGGGTTTAAACCAGATTTTAAGGATTGGAAGTCGATTGTAATTAATATACTAGAAGAGTAAGATCCTCATCAGTAGATTGAGATGTAGAGGAATAGTCAGACGACATCTACGAAGTGTCAGTATCAGGCAGCTGCTTCAAAGCCGAAGTGGTGGTTGGATGTAAAGTGGTATTTAATTAGGCGTAGGAGGCATACTAGGAGGAAGGTAGAGCCGATGATTACGTGAAGTCCGTGGAAGCCGGTGGCAACAAAGAAAGTGGAGCCGTACACCCCGTCTGCAATAGAGAAGGGGGCTTCGTAGTATTCTATAGCTTGTAGAGCGGTGAAGTAGAAACCTAGAAGGACTGTTAGGATGAGGGCGAAAATTGCTTGTTTTCGGCGGGCTTCTGTAATGCTGTGGTGGGCTCATGTGACAGTAACACCGGAGGCTAGAAGGATAGCGGTATTTAGAAGTGGAACTTCTATGGGGTCTAGGGGTTTAATTCCGACGGGGGGTCACTGTCCTCCTAGTTCTGGGGTAGGGGCTAGGCTTGAATGGAAGAATGCTCAGAAGAAGCCTAGAAAGAAGAAGGCTTCTGATGTGATGAAGAGGATTATGCCGTAGCGTAGGCCTTTTTGTACGGTTGGGGTGTGGTGGCCTTGGAACGTACTTTCTCGCACGATGTCACGTCATCATTGGAATATAACGAGGATAGTGGAAAGGAGGCCAACGGCTAGGAGTTGTGGGGAGTTGTAGTGGAATCACATGACTAGGCCCGAGGTGGTAAGAAGGGCGGCGCCTGCTCCTAGGATAGGTCATGGGCTTGGATCTACTATGTGGTATGAGTGCGCTTGGTGTGTCATTTGAGGTTAGATGTTTTCTTGGAGGTACAGGCTTAGTAGAAGTACGAATACGTAGGCTTGAATTATGGCTACGGCGACTTCGAGGATGGTTAGGAGGAAAAGTACTAGAAGGGTGAGGAGGGAGACTGCAGGTATAGTTGAGAATAGGGCTACTGTAGCTGTTGAGATGAGTTGAATTAGGAGGTGTCCTGCTGTGAGATTCGCTGTTAGTCGTACTCCTAGTGCTAGAGGGCGGATGAGGAGGCTTGTTGTTTCGATTAGGACGAGAGCTGGGATTAGGAGGGTAGGAGTGCCTTCTGGTAGGAGGTGGCCTAGGGATGTGGAGGGTTGGTTTCGAAGTCCAGTAAGAAGAGTGGCAAGTCAGAGGGGGAAGGCTAAGGCTAGGTTCATGGATAGTTGGGTAGTTGGGGTGAAAGTGTACGGTAGTAGGCCTAGGAGGTTAATTAGTAGGAGAAAAATTATTAGTGATGTGAGGATTAGGGCTCATTTATGGCCTTCTTTGTTCAGTGGGGTTATTAGTTGTTTTGTGATGAGGTTGATGAATCATAGTTGGAGAGTAGATAGGCGGTTGGTTACTCATCGGTTGTCTGGGGAAGGGAGGAGAAGGGCTGGGAATGTTATTGCGATTAGGATTAGGGGGATTCCTAGTAGGGAGGGACTTGAAAATTGGTCGAAAAAGCTTAGGTTCATGGTCAAGTTCAGGGTGTGGTGCTTGAGGTTGTTGGTACTTTGCTAGATGGGGGGTTTGTTGATAGGAATGTTAGAAGTTTGGGCTGAATGAGAAGGGAGAATGACAGTCATGTCATGATCATGATAAAAAATCAGGGGTTTGGGTTTAGTTGAGGCATACCATTAAGGAGGGGGATGGCCCCTCTTTCTCTAGCTTAAAAGGCTAGTGCTGTTTCATAGCTTCTTAATGGTTAGGATGAAAGTAGGGAAGATCAGTTTTCGAAGTTGGCGAGTGGGGTGGATTCTACTACGATAGGCATAAAGCTGTGGTTTGCTCCGCAGATTTCTGAGCATTGACCATAGTAAACTCCAGGTCGAGAGGCTAGGAATGAGGTTTGGTTCAGACGTCCTGGAATTGCGTCAGTTTTAACGCCAAGGCTGGGTACGGCTCATGAATGAAGTACGTCGTCAGCAGTGACGATCACTCGTACAGTGGAATCTGTTGGGACGATGACACGATGGTCTACTTCTAGTAGGCGGAAGTGTCCTAGTGGCAGGTCTGATGTTGGTACTATGTAGGAGTCGAATGTCAGATCTTTGAAGTCAGTATACTCGTATGATCAGTATCACTGGTGACCGATGGCTTTTAGGGTAAGGTCTGGTTCGTTGATTTCGTCTATTATGTAGAGGATTCGTAGGGATGGTAGAGCGAGAGTGACTAGGACTACGGCTGGTAGAATGGTTCAGACTAGTTCGATTGCTTGTGCGTCAACTGTGCTTGAAGATAGCTTTTCTGTTAGCATGAGGGTGAGGAGGTAGAGTACTAAGCTGCAGATAGCTAGGGCGACTATTAGAGCGTGGTCGTGGAATTGTAGTAGTTCTTCTATAATAGGTGATGAAGCGTCTTGGAAGCTAAATTGTGAGTGATTGGCCATGTTTGTTTTGAGGTGTACGGGAGTTTCACCTGTGATTTAGCCTTGACAAGGCTATGTAATTGTTTTACTAACACCTCTTATGAGAAAGAAGCATAAGTGGTTTATGCGGTTGGCTTGAAACCAACATATGGGGGTTCGACTCCTTCCTTTCTTGTACTTGGACGAAGGCTGGTTCTTCAAAGGTGTGGAATGGTGGTGGGCAGCCGTGGATTCATTCGATGTTTGTGCTTGTTATTTCTGGTTGGGTAGCTTTGCGTTTGGATGCGAGTGCTTCTCAGATGATGAATACCAGCATGATTACGGCTACTATAGAGATTAGTGACCCTACTGAGGAGATAGTGTTTCATATTGTATAAGCGTCTGGGTAGTCTGAGTATCGTCGTGGCATGCCGGCTAATCCTAGGAAGTGTTGTGGGAAAAAGGTGAGATTTACACCTACGAATATAACTCCGAAGTGGGTTTTGGCTCAAGTTGAGTGGAGGGTATATCCTGTGAATAGGGGGAATCAGTGTGTGAAGCCTGCTAGAATGGCGAATACTGCTCCTATTGATAGTACGTAGTGGAAGTGGGCTACTACATAATAGGTGTCGTGGAGGGCAATATCTAGTGAGGAGTTTGCTAGAACAATTCCTGTTAGGCCTCCGATTGTAAAGAGGAAGATAAAGCCTAGGGCTCATAGTATAGGGGGGTCTCATTTGATAATACCTCCGTGTAGTGTGGCGAGTCAGCTGAAGACTTTGATTCCAGTTGGGATGGCGATGATTATGGTAGCGGAAGTGAAGTATGCTCGGGTATCTACGTCTATTCCTACTGTGAACATGTGGTGGGCTCACACGATAAAACCCAGGAATCCAATGGAGAGTATGGCTCAGACCATACCCATGTAGCCGAAAGGCTCTTTTTTTCCTGCATAGTAGGCTACTACATGTGAAATAATTCCGAATCCTGGTAGGATTAGGATATAAACTTCTGGGTGGCCGAAGAATCAGAACAGGTGTTGGTAAAGTACTGGGTCTCCCCCCCCTGCTGGGTCGAAGAAGGTGGTGTTGAGGTTGCGGTCTGTAAGGAGCATAGTGATGCCAGCGGCTAGTACGGGGAGAGAGAGTAGAAGTAGGACAGCAGTGATCAGGACTGATCAAACGAACAGTGGGGTTTGGTATTGTGAGAGAGCGGGAGGTTTTATATTGATTGCGGTTGTGATGAAGTTGATTGCTCCTAGGATGGAGGAAATACCTGCTAGGTGTAGGGAAAAGATGGCTAAGTCAACGGAGGCTCCGGCGTGGGCTAGGTTGCCGGCTAGAGGTGGGTACACAGTTCAGCCTGTTCCTGCCCCTGCTTCTACTGTGGATGAGGCTAGGAGAAGAAGGAAGGAGGGGGGGAGAAGTCAGAAGCTTATGTTGTTTATTCGGGGGAATGCTATGTCTGGTGCTCCAATTATTAGTGGAACTAGTCAATTGCCAAATCCTCCGATTATGATGGGTATGACTATGAAGAAGATTATTACGAAAGCGTGTGCTGTGACGATTACGTTGTAGACTTGGTCATCACCAAGGAGGGCACCAGGTTGACCCAGTTCTGCTCGGATGAGGAGGCTTAGGGCAGTGCCTACTATTCCAGCTCATGTTCCAAAGATTAGGTACAGTGTGCCAATGTCTTTGTGATTGGTTGAGAATAGTCATCGGTTTGTGAAAGTCATAGGTAAGATGGCTGAGTGTTTAAGCGTTAGGCTGTAGTCCTTTTTACAGAGGTTCAATTCCTCTTCTTATCGACTCTGTAGTGAAGTTCATAGTGAGTTGCAAACTCATTGATGTGCATGAGTAGTGCGCCGGGGTCTTAGGCAGAAGCCTGCTGGTTGGGGCATATAGCTGTTAACTATACTATTATGGGATCGAGGCCCATCTGTCTAGGGATGAAAGGTCCTAGCTTAAGTTAAAGTACCTGGGTTGCATTCAGGAGATGCAGGGTAGTATCCTGCGGATCTTAGCAGAAACTAAGAGGGTCTAACTCTTGTTTAAGGCTTTGAAGGCCTTCGGTTTAAGGTGAACCTAAGCTTCTTTTTAGATGATGGTGGCAATTATTGGGGAAATAGGAAGTAGCAGAGTGGATACAGTGGCTAGAATGGCAATTGAGGTATTGGTAGGTTTGTTAGTATGTCACTGTTTTATGTGGTTTGTGGTGTGGGGTGGGAGTGTGATGGTTGCGCAGTATGCAAGGCGGAGGTAGAAGAACAGCCCTAGTAGGGAGAGGAGGGAAATTATTGTTGCCGCCGGGGCCATGCTTTGTTTGGTTAGTTCTTGAATAATAAGTCATTTGGGGATAAAGCCTGTTAATGGGGGAAGTCCTGCTAGAGAGAGTAGGATTAAAAGTAGTATTGCGTTTAGTGAAGGTGCTTTTGTTCATGTTGTTATCAGAGTTGATAGTTTTGTGGCTTTAATTGTGTTGAGGGTCAAGAATGCGGTTGCGGTCATTAAGGTGTAGAGGTAGAAGTTTAGTAGGGTGAGTTTGGGGTTATAGGCGATAATGATGGTCATTCAGCCTAAGTGGGCGATAGAGGAGAAGGCTAGGATTTTTCGGATTTGTGTCTGATTTAGTCCTATCCATCCGCCTAAGGCTGCGGAGGAGATAGCTATGCAGGTTAGTAGCGTAGGGTTTAGTGAGTGGGAGGTTATGTAGAATAGTGTTATGGGTGGGAATTTTATGACCGTGGATAAGAGTAGGCCTGTAGTGAGGGGGGAGCCTTGGAGAACTTCTGGGAATCAGAAGTGGAATGGGACTAATCCTAGTTTTATTGCAATAGCAGAAGTCAGGATCAGGCAAGAGGTTGGGTGTGTGAACTGGGTGATGTCTCATTGCCCAGTGTATCACGCATTAGTTATGCTGGAGAACAGTATTAAAGCGGATGCGGCTGCTTGAGTTAAGAAGTATTTAGTTGCAGCTTCAATAGCCCGCGGGTGATGTGATTGGGCGATCAAGGGTAGGATAGCTAGGGTGTTGATTTCAAGGCCGGCCCAGGCTATGATTCAGTGGTTACTTGAGATTGTGATGCTTGTACCTAGAATCAGGCTGGTGGCAAAAATTAGTTTTGCTTGGGGGTTCATTAGCAGGGGAAGGAGTTGAACCATCATTTTCGGGGTATGGGCCCGATAGCTTGTTTAGCTGACCCTACTAGAAAATAATATAAGGGAAGTATAGAGGGTTTTGATCTCTCTAGTGTAGGTTCGATTCCTGCTTTTCTAGGTTTATAGGAAATGAGAGGACTGGTGCACCTCTATGTTCACTTTATCATAGTGACCCTTTGACATTCAGGCACATTTCCTAGGGGTGCCCTTAGGTATGGGGGAAGGCCTGCGTAGGAAATTGGCATGCTGGTGTGTCAGAGACATAGGGCTAATGTCAGTGGGAGGAAGTTTTTTCATAGGAGGTGTATTAGTTGGTCATATCGAAATCGTGGGTATGAAGCACGCACTCATAGGAAGCCTGCTGATAGAAGTAACACTTTTGTGGCTAGTACGAGAGGAAAGAGTTCCTGGGATAGATTCAGTGGGCTTGGATTAAAGAAGAGGATGGCAGTTAATGTGTTTATGAGTATGATGTTGGCATATTCAGCTAAGAAGAACAATGCAAAGGGTCCTGCTGCGTATTCTACATTGAAGCCGGATACGAGTTCTGATTCTCCTTCTGTCAGGTCGAATGGGGCTCGATTTGTTTCGGCTAATGTGGATACGTATCATATTATGGCAAGGGGTCAGCAGGAAAAAATTAGGTAGAGGGGTTCTTGGGTAACTGCGAGGGTGCTGAGGGTGTAGTTCCCACTAAGGAGGATGATGGATAGGAGGATAATGGCCAGGGTGACCTCATATGAGATGGTTTGTGCTACTGCTCGGAGGGCTCCGATTAGGGCGTATTTTGAGTTGGAGGCTCAACCTGATCATAGAATCGAGTATACCGCTAGGCTTGACATGGCTAGTAGGAATAGTAAGCCTAGATTGAGATCTGCGAGGGAAAATGGCAGAGGGAGGGGGGTCCAGATTGAAATTGCAAGAAGGAGGGCTAGTATAGGGGTTGCGATAAATAGGACAGGAGAAGATGTTGAGGGGCGAATGGGCTCCTTGATGAATAGTTTTACCCCATCTGCGAGAGGTTGTAGAAGGCCAAATGGGCCAACGATGTTTGGGCCCTTCCGTCCTTGTATGTAGCTTAGGATTTTGCGTTCTACTAGTGTCAGGAAGGCTACTGCAATTAGGATTGGTACAGCATAGGAGAGGGACATAATGAGACTGGTTAGAAGAGGGTAGTTGGCCATGTTGAAGGGCATGGTGGGTGAGTAAAGCTAGGGAGAGGATTTGAACCTCTGGTTTAAAGGACTTAAGCCTTTTGCATTTACCGAGCTCTGCCACGCTAGCTGATCCTTTTCTAGGATGTGATGTGGGGTGATAGCCTTTCGTAATTAAGTTGGTTTCATTACTTAAGGCGAAGGCTTGCTTGTGGTATTGGCCTCACTTTTCCTATCCTTTCGTACTGGGAAGAGTTCATCATAGATAGAAACCGACCTGGATTACTCCGGTCTGAACTCAGATCACGTAGGACTGTTAATCGTTGAACAAACGAACCCTTAGCAGCGGCTGCACCGCTAGGATGTCCTGATCCAACATCGAGGTCGTAAACCTCCCTGTCGATATGGACTCTCGGGGGAGATTGCGCTGTTATCCCTGGGGTAGCTTGGTCCATTGATCAATTATATTGGGTCTGGGAGCTTTTAGCACGTTGAGAGGTTGCTCTTGGTTTAGAGATGTGGTCTAATGTTTGGAGGTTTTGTTTTGCTCCAAGGTCGCCCCAACCGAAAAAATGCAAACCAATGTCCTGTGAATATAAGTGAACCCTGGTGGGTGTGTATGTATGTAAGGGTGGTTGCTGTTTTTAAAGTTCCACAGGGTCTTCTCGTCTTATGGGTTTATCCCTGCTTTCGCACAGGGAGATCAATTTCACCGATTGCCTGTAAGAGACAGTTAAGACCTCGTTTTGCCATTCATACTAGTCCCGATTTACGGGACAATTGATTGCGCTACCTTTGCACGGTTAGGATACCGCGGCCGTTGAACGTCAGGTCACCGGGCAGGCGTCACCTTCAATACTTGTCCGTTGGTTTGCTGAAGGCTATGTTTTTGGTAAACAGTCGGGCCTTGGGTTTGCCTAGTTCCTTTTACAGGTTTTAATCTTTCTTAGTGGACGCTCCTCTGTCGGGTTAACAAGAATCTTAATACTATGCTTGTTGGATTGTTCGTATATGGTACTTGTTAATAATGTACTGATGTAAGCTTGCGTCGAAGAGGGGAAAGCCCAGGTTACTCATTCTAGCATTAATTCTCCTATTTTTATAGGTTAGCCTGTTAGTGGTGAGGGATTCATAGAGTTTTTATATTTTTTTGGAGCACAGAGCTTTAACGCACTCTTTGTTGATGGCTGCTTGAGGGCCCACAATAGTCTTTGGTAAAGGTTATTTATCCGCTCGTGGAGATTGTACTCTTTTTTAAAGGAGCTGTACCTCCTTTAAATAGCCCTTAATTCGCTTCATTAGGGTTCTGGGTTTCCTTGGAGAAGAATTAAGAGTGAACTTAGATTCGTTTCACAGGCAACCAGCTATCACCCAGCTCGATTGGCTTTTCACCTCTACTGACAAGTCATCCCACTCTTTTGCAACAGAGACGGGTTCGCTCAATAATAGCTGCTCGTAAGTAGCTCGCTTGGGTTTCGGGGTGACAAACTTAAATTCATTTTGCTTGGTTTTTCTTGCTAGACCATGATGCAAAAGGTACAAGGGTTGATCTTTGCTGTTTTTAGCTTAGTTATTTCACTCTTATTTCATCTTTCCCTTACGGTACGTAGTCTCTATCGCGCCAATGGTGTCTTTTCTATCGCCTATACTGGGACTAGTAAATGCTTTAGTTGGGTTTTGAGAGTAGCTTTGTTATTCCAGGTCAGGTATGTTGGGCTAGAGTTTGGCATCAAGACGACCCGGTGTGAACGGATATCTCTCAGGCGTAAGCTGAGTGCTTTAGGTTAAAGCTACGTCTTGGTTGCCTAAGTACACCTTCCGGTACACTTACCTTGTTACGACTTACCTCATCTTTGGCTGAGAAACGTATTAATTTATGGGGGGGGATGGGTCGCTTTTGATGAGGGTGACGGGCGGTATGTACGTGCCTCAGAGCCGGCTTAAAGAGGGCTCGATTGTCCCACTTTACTGCTAAATCCTCCTTCTAGAGACCATTTCAGATCTCTTTGCCGTAATGTTCTAGCTTAGAAAATGTAGCCCATTGCTTCCATTCCATAGGCTATACCTTGACCTGTCTTATTAGCGTTGAGGGGCTATTGCGTCCACTGTTGGGCCTTCATGGTGGGTGGGCTGGCGACGGCGGTATATAGGCTGAATTTTGGCAAGGAATGGTCAGGTATATCGTGGATTATCGATTACAGAACAGGCTCCTCTAGGTGGGTTTGAGACACCGCCAAGTCCTTAGAGTTTTAAGCGTTAGTGCTCGTAGTTCTCGGGCGGATGCTCCGGTAAGATCGAGCATCAAGATTTACGGCCAGGCATAGTGGGGTATCTAATCCCAGTTTGGGCCCTGGCTTTCGTGGACTTCAATTGATCGTTAGTCTAAGATCTTCTTTGGTGGAGGCCTTATGGGCATCTTGGGCTTATGACAGCTTAGTTGCCTTTTAATCTTAGCTACTTGGATAACATGCGACCACGCTTTACGCCGTTGTAATGTTAATTTGGGTCTCCTGTATGACCGCGGTGGCTGGCACAGGATTTACCGACCCTAATTTGCTATGACTAAGTCAAGTTTTCACTCATTGCTTAATATTAACTACTGCTGAATACCCGTGGGGGCGTGGCAACTGCTAGGCGTTTTGGGCTACAACATGGGTGTGCCTGATACCCGCTCCTGTCGACCTAAATTTAGGGTACCCAGGGCATCTACACTGGAATGCGGATACTTGCATGTATAAATCTAGCAACAACCAACAGTAAGGTTAGGACTAAGTCTTTTGTCCTTGGGTGTGTTTAGCATCCATCTTGACATCTTCAGTGTCATGCTTTATATAAGCTACAAGGAC